AATGAAAACTTATTTTTCGGTAAATCAATTGCGAAATGCTTTTGTAGAATGTCTAATATCTGTTTTACATCTTCTATGCGAAAATGTTCCATTTTCATAAGATCTTCTTGACTCTTATTCAAAAGGTCCAATAATGTATATATATTGGACCTTTTGAGGCAATTATAGATCCTGGGAGGCAATTCTGATTGGTCAATAAAAATACATTTCAATGCTATTTCTTTTTTGTTTTTCCTTAGTTTATCCAATCTATCATGAAGGGTAAAAAAGGGTATAGTAACTCTGTTTTGATTGTCCTCTAAATTGATGTCTTGTTCTTCCGCATGTAGAAAAGGTATAAATAAATCAATCAAATTACGGGAGGCTTCGTGAAGTGCTTCTTTAGGAGTTAAACTTCCATTCGTCCATATTTCTAGAAAAAGTATTTCTTGTTTTTCATTTCCATTCCCATAAGAATGAATACTATGATTCGCATTTCGAACAGGCATGAATACAGCATCTATAGGAAAACTTCCATCTTGGGCGTTATTTGGTGTTTTCATACGATATCCGCGATTCCTCTCGATTTGTAATCCAATACACAAATCAATTGGTTCCGTTAAGTTAGCGATATGCTGTGTAGGATCAACAATTTCCACAGAGGGCGGTGAGATAATGTCTTGAGCAGTTATGTATCCAGGACCCCTGACGCAAATGGATGCGTCGCGAGTTCCATACAGATTACTTCTCAATAGAATTTCTTTCAAATTCATTAAAATTTCATGTACGGATTCTTCAATACCTACTATGGTAGAATATTCATGTGGTATCTTCTCAGATTTTGCACGTGTGATACATGTTCCTTCTATTTCTCCAAGCAAAGCCCTTCGCATCGCGATGCCTATTGTATCGGCTTGACCTTTCATAAGCGGAGACAGAATAAAACGGCCATAATAAAGACGCTTACTGTCTGCTCTGAATTCAACACACTTCCACTGTAGTGTCCGAGTAGATATTGCTACTTCCTCTCGAAGCATAGTAATATTATTTGATCAGATCATTGAATCATTTATTTCTCTTGAAATCTGTTCAATTCTTATTTCTACACACGTCTTCTTTTAGGAGGTCTACATCCATTATGTGGCATAGGGGTTACGTCCCGTACGAAACTTAATCGTATACCACTTCTACGAATGGCTCGTAATGCTGCATCTCTTCCGAGACCAGGACCCTTTATCATGACTTCTGCTCGTTGCATACCCTGATCTACAACTGTACGAATCGCATCTCCTGCTGCGGTTTCCGCAGCAAACGGCGTCCCTCTTCTTGCGCCCCTGAATCCACAAGTACCAGCGGAGGACCAAGAAACCACCCGACCCCGTACATCTGTAACCGTTACAATGATATTGTTGAAACCTGCTTGAACATGAATAACTCCTTTTGGTATTCTACGTCTATTCTTACGTGAACCAATACGTCCACTCCTACGTGAACCAATTCTTGGTATAGGTTTTGCCATATTTTATCATCCCATAAATATGAGTCAGAGATATATGGATATATCCATTTCAGGTTAAAACAGATCCTTTATTTGTACATTAGGTCCCTTAGAGAATCCTTTTTTAGAAGAATTATCCTTGTCTCTGTTTATGTCTCGGGTTGGAACAAATTACTATAATCCGTCCCCGCCTACGGATCAGTCGACATTTTTGACAAATTTTACGAACGGAGGCTCTTATTTTCATATTTGTCATTCCTTACCTTAATTCCGAATCTACTCCTTGGAAGAAAATAAGTCTCTTGAAATTTGGAACCTCGAGTTGTATCCCCACGAAAGTAATATTGAAAAAGACACCGAATCGCCTAATCATTCGAATCTTGATTAGGGAGTCTATCAATTATGCGTCCCCTGGTTGAATCATAACGACTTACTTCGATTTTGACTCTATCTCCCGGTAGTATCCGTATAAAATTACGTCGGATTTTTCCGGAAATATAACCTAGAATCAGATCTCCATTATCTAAACGAACCCGGAACATACCACTGGGATATGATTCCGTAATTAAACCGTTATGAATAGATTTTTCCTCTTTCTTATTTCGATATTTTTTATTCATATGAGGTAATCCCCCCCCCAATGTAATGGAGGAATTTTGGTATAATTTCTGTCTCTTGATATTTGTTTCGTTCTATCAGGTAATCCTCTTCCAGGTAATCCTCCTGAAATATTTACAAAGAAAGAATAGTAATAGATTTTTGTAAGGAAGAATAGTAAATGATATTATGAAGTATCCACTAATGGAAGAGTAGTGATATTAGACAACCAGTCCTTCCTCTTTTTATTTATTTATTTTTTTTTCACAAATAGGAAAAGTTACCGATCCAATTCGGGTATTAGAAGGATCACCATATATAACACAAAATTTCTCCTCCGATTCTTTCTAGTCGAGCCTCTCGGTCTGTCATTATCCCTCGAGAGGTAGAAAGAATTACAATCCCCATTCCCCCTAAAATCCTAGGAATTCGTTGATAATTGGAATAGATTCGTAGACCGGGTCGGCTGATACGTTTTAAATTTAAAATAGTTCTATATGGTCCTTTCCTATTCCTTCTATGTCGCAGGGTTGAAACCAAGAAATATTTGTTGCTTTCTCGATGTTTTCTCACGTTTTCGATAAAGCCTTCTCGTAGAAGTATTTTAACAATGTTTTCGGTGATATTAGTCGATGCTATTCGAACCGTTCCTTTTTTATCCATGTCAGCATTTCGTATAGAAGTTATTATGTCGGCAATAGTGTCCCTACCCATGATGAACTATAATTATTGGTGCCTCCGAGTTTTGATATAATCAACATGCTCTTTTTTTCTTTTTTTATGAATTATTAAGGGATATACGTGATACACAATCAATCTACTAAACGAATTGAATCTATTTCCGAGACCCTACTATACTATCTATATCGTATCGTGGTCTCGTCTATTAGTATTTATAATACCTCAGGAGCTAATGAGACTATTTTAGTAAAACGCAACTGTCTCAATTCCCGAGCGATTGCACCAAAAACTCGAGTTCCCTTTGGATTTCCTGCTTGATCAATGACAACTGCTGCATTGTCATCATATCGTATTATCATACCGTTGTCACGTTTGAGCTCTTTACATGTACGTACAATTACAGCTCTGATCACCTCGGATCTTTCTAGGGGCATATTGGACGCTGCTTCTTTGATTACAGCAACAATAACGTCACCAATATGAGCATATCGGCGATTACTAGCTCCTAGGACTCGAATACACATCAATTCTCGAGCCCCGCTGTTGTCCGCTACATTTAAATGGGTCTGAGGTTGAATCATATCTTTTTTGAATCGTTTCTTTCAGTGCAAAGAAAGGGCAAAGGAAAAAAAGAAATATTGTTTGTCCAGAAAAAACCTGCGGCTGTTTTTTCATCACAAAGACCCTTTTCCTTTGGTTTGGCTGCGCATCCTTATTCCGCAATAAGGAATTGAGTTCGTATAGGCATTTTGGACGCAGCTATTGAAATAGCCTCTCTGGCTACAATTTCTGATACTCCCCCCATTTCATAAAGTATTCGACCCGGTTTAACGACGGATACCCAATATTCGGGAGACCCTTTCCCCGAACCCATCCGCGTTTCTGTAGGTCTTATTGTAACAGGTTTGTCTGGAAATATACGTACCCATATTTTTCCACCACGACGCGCATATCGTGTCATTGCTCGTCGCCCTGCTTCTATTTGTCTAGATGTGATCCAAGCGGGTTCAAGTGCCTGAAGAGCATATCTACCGAAACTAATACGATTGCCTCGATAAGATATTCCCTTCATTCTTCCTCTATGTTGTTTACGGAATCTGGTTCTTTTGGGGTTATAGTTGATGGTTGTTTCTCAATTCCATCTCTACTGCAGAACCGGACATGAGAGTTTCTTCTCATCCAGCTCCTCGCGAATGAAACGATTCAATAATATTACAAATAACAAATATATATATTATATGTTATGTATTGAATTAATAATACACTGAATCATGGGATCTTTTGAGATCTAATCTGTCATGTAAAAATTTGCATATCTTGGATTGTATATACAACTATACATATATTTCTATTAGAATTTTAGAATTTCTTTTTTTTTTTTTTTTTTTACGAATTTGGATTTTGACCTTTATTGAATCCCCCAAAACTTAGCAATCCAATAAGGCTTTCGCGGGCGAATATTGACTCTTTCAATATCTCTTTCATTCGTATGGTCAGCCCATGACCTCTCAGAATAAATAAATTGGTTCCTGGTTCTTTCCGCCATCCCCCCCAATGAATCATTCGGATTCGGTTTCAATAGAATCTTCTGCAGTCACGGGTTCCGTCGTTCCCATCACTTCTTGATTAATGGCTAGGCCTGAATTCTGCAACGGAGCTCCTAATTGAATTTGTTGTTCCTGAGTCAATCTACTTAGTCTTTATTGACTCGGTGCTCTTTATTATTTTTCTTTTTTCCTCTGAACCAGATTCATTTAATTATTAATATGAATTCTGGCCGAATCCAATCCCTATTGATGCTTTATTACACTGCCCTTGTATGAGATGATTCATAGACCATACATATTGGAATCGTATATCATTGATATTCTCCTTCTCTCTTTCTCTCGCCCTTCCATTTATCCACATCCTTTTATTTTCACTTCACAACCCATAATCAGATTGATCTTTCTTTTATGTAAAAAGATTTCAGTTGCTACAACCATATGATCGATACATCATATAGTGACTGCTTCTTTGGATCCAGATAATATGAAGCAATGAGCTTATTATTAGTTCCATAGTTATTAGTTCATACTAGGGGTCGTTTTTTGTTTTTTTAATCCTAACCTAGACCTAAATAAAAAACCGACGAGTCACACACTAAGCATAGCAATTATACCTTAATTATACCTTGGGGATTTTTGATTTTTATTCAACCCTATAGAATTAGAATAAGAAGAATTCGAACTGAACTAACTGAACTGATCATTTTTGATAATAGAAAAAAAGAATGAGTGATTTCTTTTTTTAATAATGTTAATATTTTAACAATGTTAATAAAAAGAAACTTGATTAAAAAAAGAAATCACTAGTAACGAAACAAATAAATCACTAGTAAGGTTGAAAAAACAAAAACGGCAATCCGAAAGTCCAGATCATTATCTGGATCCTCGGCGTTTCGGAAGTTTTCGCGTCGAAAACAACACTCATAGAGGAAGGTTTCAACCGCGAAAAAACAATCCCGAATCACGTCTTCGATTTTTTTATTAGTTAAAAGGGCTTTGATTTTATTCTTTTTTTCTATTATAGCCCTTCGAATTTGCCTATAGGTATAAGATTCACGCAAGGTTCTAAAAACCGTCGCGCAAACAAATGCAAAAAGAAAAAAGTCTTCTATTCTCCGATGACATACCTTTACATAGATGTAGTAAAAGTAGAGAAGGAGAGCCACATAGATAGTTAGTAAAATTAGAAAACGAATAAGCGGATGCTTATTATTCTTACGGCGTTTTGAGTCCATAGACCTCCCTATAAAATATATATATTTTTTTTTTTACTATTGTCAAAGGGACCATTATTCCTCGTCCGCAAATATCCAAATTTTGATGCCTAATACCCCATGAATAGTTCGAACTGTATACGAACAATAATCAATTTTAGCCCGAATGGTTTGTAGGGGAACCCTACCTTCTCTGATCCATTCGACACGTGCAATTTCTTTTCCGTCGATACGTCCTGCAATTTGTACTTGAATTCCTTTTGTATCTGCTTTCTCAGTTAATTCAATAGCTTTTTTCATTGCCTTTCGAAATGAAACTCTGTTTTTTAATTGTTCGGCTATAAATTCTGCAAGAATATTAGGGTGTCCATAAGGTTTTGCAATTCTTGTGATAGCAATGTTAAGTTTTCGGTTCACAGAATTAAACCCTTTTTGTACATGGATCTGTAATTCTTCGATTCCTCGTGGTTTACCCTCTATTAACCATTTTGGGAATCCCATATAGATTATGACCTGGATCAGATCGATTGTTTTTTGAATCTCTATACGTGCAATTCCCTCGACCCCTGAAGATATTCTCCCATTTTTTTGTACATAATTCTTGATACAATCCCGTATTTTTTGATCTTCTTGGAGACCCTCGGAATAACTTTTTGGTTGTGCAAACCAAAGGGAATGATGCTTTTGGGTTGTACCAAGTCTGAAACCAAGTGGATTTATTTTTTGTCCCATACATCCTCATCCTCGCTTTCTTCATTAGGCCATTGCAGGCTTTCTCCATTTCCATTAGCCCATTCTAGTCTCGGCTCTATCATACATAGATAAACACCATTAGCCCATTCCAGTTTGTCCCGCTCTATCATAAGCAGATACCTCTCTCTAACATCTGTATATTTATCTTTATATACCCATCCATATTTTCTTAACCATATGAAATATTCTTGATCTTTAGATGTATCTTTCAATACAATAGTTATATGACAGGTGGGTCTTTTTATGGGATAACTACGTCCTCGAGCTCGAGGTTTTAACTTTTTCACGATAACACCCTCGTTGACTTCGGCTTGACTAATGATTAAATCTGTTTCGTTGAAACCCATATTGTGACTAGCATTTGCTGCTGCAGAATAAACCAATTTCAAAATGGGATAACACGCTCGATAAGGCATGAGTTCTAGTATCATAAGTGTTTCTTCGTAGGAACGCCCACGAATCTGATCAATTACTCTTCGCGCTTTGTGCGCAGACATACATATATGTTGACCTAAAGCGTATACTTCTACGTCCGGGTCCCTCTTTATCATAAGGTTCACCTCCCACCAATGAACGATGAGCACCTATATTCACTTTATTAACATTAACGGCGAGATTTATTATCGGTTTTCGCATGTCCCGGGGAATTCAGAGTAGGTGCAAATTCTCCCAATTTGTGACCCACCATACGATCTGTTATATAAATAGGCAAATGCTCTTTTCCATTATGAATAGCAATTGTATGGCCGATCATTGTGGGTATAATGGTAGATGCCCGGGACCAAGTTACTATTATTTCTTTTTCCCCCTTCATGTTGAGCTTTTCAATTTTTGCTAATAAATGATTCGCAACAAACGGATTGTTTTTTTTTGAGCGTGTCATAGCGAATAACTCCTCCCTTTTTTTGTTTAGTCAAATTCTTTCACTTTAATACGAAAACGTATAAAATGGATTTTCTCTCCTATTTATTACGGCGACGAAGAATCAAACTATCGCTATATTTATTCCTTTTTCTACTTCTTCTTCCAAGCGCAGGATAACCCCAAGGGGTTGTGGGTTTTTTTCTACCAATTGGAGCCCTCCCTTCACCACCTCCATGGGGATGGTCTACAGGGTTCATAACTACTCCTCTTACTACGGGACGCTTGCCTAGCCAACGCTTAGATCCGGCTCTCCCCAAACTTTTCTGGTTCACCCCAACATTACCCACTTGTCCGACTGTTGCTGAGCAGTTTTTGGATATCAAACGGACCTCCCCAGATGGTAATTTTAATGTGGCCGACTTACCCTCTTTTGCAATCAGTTTCGCTACAGCACCCGCTGCTCTAGCTAATTGTCCACCCTTTCCAAGTGTGATTTCTATGTTATGTATGGCCGTGCCTAAGGGCATATCGGTTGAAGTAGATTCTTCTTTATTGATCAATCAAAACCCCTTCCCAAACTGTACAAGCTTCTTCCAAAGCATACGGCTTTCTGGATGTATATGATGATATCTAGACAGATGGATCTTATATGAATCGTATGATGAAGTACCACATGAGTGGATATATAGGAATCCAAATCTGCCGAATCACTCATGTTATGTTATGATCTTCTACATCCTAGGTCTCCCCGTTCCATCATCTGGCTTATGTTCTTCATGTAGCATTCAGACCGAATGACTCTATGAAATTACGTCGATACTTCCACATATTCCGGGTAACGTAGGAGACATCTCTATTTTTCCCCCGGGGGTAGAATTACCACTGCTTAGCTTTCAATTCGCCTCTGACCATCAAATGAAATGTGAATAACCCGTCCTCCTCTCTTTGAAACAAGGGGCGCTTCCGGTTCTGTCGGTGCTTCAAACAATTTTGTCTTCTCCATATTACGATATCTCTAGAGTCAATAATTTTATATGAGGAACTACTGAACTCAATCACTTGCTGCCGTTACTCTTCAGTTTTCTGTTGAGGTCTATCCCGTAGAGGTACTCAAATTGGATCCGTGATCGATTTCTAGGTTTCGTCGTAAACCTAATTGGTTCCTTCCAATTACGTAAATCAATGGTTCAAACCGCACTCAAAGGTAGGGCATTTCCCATTGAGATAGGAACTTCTGTACCAGAAACAATGGTATCTCCAATTATAGCCCCTCTGGGATGTAAAATATATCTCTTCTCACCATCCCCATAGTGTATGAGACAAATGTATGCATTTCGATTAGGGTCGTATTCTATGGTTACGATTCTACCAGATATGTCTTTTTCATTCCGTCGAAAATCGATTTTACGGTATAGACGCTTATGACCTCCCCCTCTATGCCTTACGGTAATGATGCCTCTGGCATTACGACCTTTACCACAACGACGCTGTCCATAGATCAAATTCTTTCGTGGATTGGATTTCACTTGACTGTCTACGGCCCCATTGCGTGTGCTCGGGGTAGAAGTTTTGTATAAATGTATCGCCGTGTTATTAAGTATTTTGATTTAAGTTCTTTTCTTTCTAAGAGGTGGAATAGAATAACCCGGTTGAAGCGTAATAATCATACGTCTGTAATGCATTGTATGTCCCATAGGTCCCATTCTTCGACCCTTTCCCGGGAGTCGATGACTATTCATAGCTATTACCTTGACACCAAAGAAGCGTTCGACCCAATGCTTTATTTCTGTCCTAGTTGATCCTGATTCGACATTAGAAGTATATTGATTGTTCCCCAATAACCGAATACTTTTGTCTGTAAATACTGCATATTTGATTCCATCCATAAATCCATTTTCTTCCCTATGAGTTCCAGTATTGATAAGAATTCTAGTTCTTACTGTTCATATGTTATGGTATGAATATACCATATCAATTCGTTATGTATGGATGATGAAATTCCATAAATAAAGAGCCAATTCCAATAGACTTATTGAACGTTCCCATTGGCGTGCATCCAGCAGGAATTGAACCCGCGAATTTGCCAATTATGAGTTGGGCGCTTTAACCATTCAGCCATGGATGCTTAACACAGGGATCATCATACATCGTAAATAAGCAAATTCCAATTGAAATGAAATCTTTAGGAGGAATCAATATAATATCAATATCCATATGATAGGAGGAATCAATATAATATCAATATCCATATGATAGGAGGAATCAATATAATATCAATCAATATTCATATAATAAGAGGAATCAATATTCATATGATAAGAGGAATCAATATCAATATGAAAACGAGGAATCAATATAATATCAATCAATATTCATATAATAAGAGGAATCAATATTCATATGATAAGAGGAATCAATATCAATATGAAAACGAGGAATCAATATAATAACAATATCCCGATGCTAGGGGGCATCAATATCAATATGACGAATAAACGAAATGAATTCCGATTCTGGATCTTCGAATGGAGAGAGATATTGAGAGAGATCAAGAATTCTCGCTATTTGTTAGATTCATGGACCAAACTCGATTCAGTGGGATCTTTCACTCACGTTTTTTTCCACCAAGAACGTTTTATGAAACTCTTCGACCCACGGATTTGGAGTATCCTACTTTCACGCGATTCCCAGGGTTCAACAAGCAATCGATATTTCACGATCAAAGGTGTAGTACTGCTTGTAGTAGCGATCCTTATATATCGTATTAACAATCGAAATATGGTCGAAAGAAAAAATCTCTATTTGATGGGGCTTCTTCCTATACCTATGAATTCCATTGGACCCAGAAATGATACATTGGAAGAATC